TTTAACAAAATAAGTGATGATAATAAAAGGTTGAAAGCACAAAAAAATATTTGGCAGATATTAAAAAGAAAAAATGCGCGACTAATACGCAAATCACATTATTTTATAAAATTTTTCATTGAAAGGATATACATAGATATCTTTCTGTGGATCATTAATATTCCTAGGATCAATACACAACCATTTCTTGACTCAATAAAAAAAATTATTAATAAATACATTACCAATAATGAAACAAATCAAGAAAAAAAGGATAAAAAAAATCAAAGTTTAATTTTTTTTATTTCGACTATAAAAAAGGCACTATATAATAGTAATGTTAGTAATAAAAATGCAAATCCTTTTTGTGACTTATCCTACTTTTCACAAGCCTATGTATTTTACAAACTCTCACAAACCCAATTTATCAATTTGGATTTTTATAAGTTAAAATCTGTCTTGCAATATAATGGAGCAGCTCCTTTTATTAAGAATGAAATAAGGGGCTATTTTGTTGGAACACAAGAACTTTTTCTTTCTCAATTAAGACATAAGAATCGTCAGAATTCTGGAATAAATCAATGGACAAATTGGTTAAGGAATAATTATCAATATGATATATCTCACATTAGATGGTCTAGACTAGTACCACAAAAATGGCGAAATAGATTCAATCACCATTGTATGAATAAAAATAAGGATTTAGGCAACTCATCTAAAAAAACTAAATTTATTCACTACGAAAAACTAAAAAATTTTGAAATGGCTTCATTACTGAATGAAAAAGATAATTTTAAAAAACAATATAGATATGATCGGTTAGCATATAAATCTATTAATTCTGAAAATACGAAGTACTCGTCAATTTATGAATTGTCATTACACGTAAAAAAAAACCAAGAAGTTTTTTCGAACTCCAACACAAATAAACGAAAATCTTTTTATATGATGGAAGGTATTCCTATTATCCCTATCAATAATGATCGAGTACAAGATGATATTACAGATATGGAGAAAAATCTGGATCGAAAATATTTTGATTGGAGAGTTATCCATTTTTGTCTTAGAAAGAAAATAAATATTGAAGCTTGGATCAATATTGATACTGACTCAAACAGTAATAAAAAATGTACTAAGGATAAACTTAATGATTATCAAATAATCGATTTATCTAATCAAAAAAGTTTTTTGGATTGGATGGGAATGAATGAAGAAATATTAAACCGCCCCATATCAAATCTTGAACGTTGGTTCTTCTCCGAATTTTTGATACTTTATAATTTGTATAAAACTAAACCGTGGGTTATACCAAAAAAATTACTTCTTTTAGATTCTAATATAAATGAAAACGTTACTGATATTGAAAACAAAAGCATTGCTGGAAATAAAGAAAAAGATCCTTTTATATCCTCGAATGAAAAAAAATCTCTTGAATTAAAAAAACGAAATAAAGAGCAAAAAGAATCCGCGGACCAAGCAAACCTTGAATCTGCTCTTTCAAACCAAGAAAAAGATGTTGAAGAAGATTATACGGTCTCGGAGATGAAAAAACATAAAAATAAAAAACAATACAAGAACAATACAAAAGCGGAGTTTGATTTCTTACTAAAAAGGTATTTTCATTTTCAATTGCGATGGGGTGATATTTTAAATAAAAAAATAATAAATAACATCAAAGTATATTGTCTCCTGCTTAGATTGATAAATCCAAGAGAAATAACTATATCCTCTATTCAAAGAGGAGAAATGAGTCTTGATATTCTGATGATTCAGAAAAATTTAACTCTTACGGAATTCATCAAAAGAGGAATTTTGATTATTGAACCAATTCGTCTATCTATAAAAAATGATGGGCAATTTATTATGTATCAAACCATTGGTATTTCATCGGTTCATCAAAGTAAACACAAAATTAATCAAAAATACAGAGAAAAAACCCATATTGATAAGAATTCTGATGAAGTCATTACCAAATATAAAAAGATGACTGGAAATAGAGATAAAAATTATTATGATTTGTTTGTTCCTGAAAATCTTTTATCACCTAGACTTCGGAGAGAATTTAGAATTATAATTTGTTTCAATTCTAGGAATAGAAATGATATGCATAAAAATTCAGCATTGGGGAATGGGAATAAGGTAAACAGTCAAGTTTTGGATAAAAACAAAGGATATAAAAAGAAACTTATTAAATTAAAGTTATTTCTATGGCCCAATTATCGATTAGAAGATTTAGCTTGTATGAATCGGTATTGGTTTGATAGCAATAACGGCAGTCGTTTCAGTATGGTAAGGATACATATGTATCCGCGATTGAAAATTCATTATTAGTACATTTTTGCTATCTTTCCCATAACGCAGCGGGTCTATGACGACAAAGAGGTGCACACATTCAGTGTCTTACATTCTATTCTGATACATGATACTAATTCAATGACATATCAATTCGATCTAGAAATGAATCAATAAAATTGTCTGATTTTAGGACTAAGTTTTTATCATTTTGGAGGATGTAAAACAACCATCCTTTTGTATACCTTTGTATACTGTAATACCTTTTCAAATTTTGAAATTAAAATAGGATTGATTTAATTTGATTTAATAAAATTAAAAATTAGAGCGAAATTAAGGTTATTCTCTATACCAAACTAAAACAAGTGACATTATTATTACTGATCAATAAAAATATCTATCAATCAAAATATCTTAAAAAAAGAAGGGGGGTTCGGTTTATGGTAAAAAATTCATTCATCTCAGTTATTTCACAAGAAGAAAAAGAAGAAACCAGGGGTTCTGTTGAATTTCAAATATTTAGTTTCACCAATAGGATACGAAGACTTACTTCCCATTTACAATTACACAAAAAAGACTATTTATCTCAGAGAGGTCTACGTAAAATTCTGGGAAAACGCCAACGCCTGCTATCTTATTTGTCAAAGAAAAATAGAATAGGTTATAAAGAATTGATTAATAGGTTGGATATTCGTGAATCAAAAACTCGTTAATTTGAAGAAGCGTTTTGAATTATTTGATTTATTAGATCGTGAATTTGAATGAACTTTTTTTTCGTTTTCAGCAATTCAATTCATGAAAAAGTGAATTAAGGAAAAACCTATGAATATACCAGCTACAAGAAAAGACCTGATGGTAGTCAGTATGGGTCCCCACCATCCATCAATGCATGGTGTTCTTCGACTTATCATTACTCTAGATGGTGAAGATGTTATTGACTGTGAACCAATATTAGGTTATTTACACCGAGGGATGGAAAAAATTGCGGAAAACCGAACAATTATACAATATTTGCCTTATGTAACACGTTGGGATTATTTAGCTACTATGTTCACAGAAGCAATAACAGTAAATGGACCGGAACAGCTGGGAAATATTCAAGTACCTAAAAGAGCCAGCTATATCAGAATAATTATGTTGGAGTTGAGTCGTATAGCTTCTCATCTGTTATGGCTCGGCCCTTTTATGGCGGATATTGGTGCACAGACTCCTTTTTTCTATATTTTCAGAGAAAGAGAATTAGTATATGATCTATTCGAAGCTGCCACCGGTATGAGAATGATGCATAATTATTTTCGGATCGGAGGGGTGGCGGCTGATCTCCCTCATGGCTGGATAGATAAATGTTTGGATTTCTGCGATTATTTTTTAATAAGGGTTGCTGAATATCAACAACTTATTACGCGCAATCCTATTTTTTTAGAACGAGTCGAGGGGGTAGGCATTATTGGTCGAGAGGAAGTAATAAACTGGGGTTTATCAGGACCAATGCTGCGAGCATCCGGAATACAATGGGACCTTCGTAAAGTTGATCAGTATGAGTGTTATGACGAATTTGATTGGGAAGTACAGTGGCAAAAAGAAGGGGATTCATTGGCTCGTTATCTAGTCCGAATTGGTGAAATGGTGGAATCTGTAAAAATTATTCAACAGGCTCTCGAAGGAATTCCGGGGGGACCGTATGAGAATTTAGAAATCCGATACTTTGATAGAGAAAGGAATCCAGAATGGAATGATTTTGAATATCGCTTTATTAGTAAAAAGCCTTCTCCTACATTTGAATTGCCGAAACAAGAACTTTATGTGCGAGTCGAAGCTCCAAAAGGCGAATTGGGGGTTTTTCTGATAGGGGATCGGAGTGGTTTTCCTTGGAGATGGAAAATTCGACCGCCGGGTTTTATCAATTTGCAAATTCTTCCTCAGTTAGTTAAAAGAATGAAATTGGCTGATATTATGACAATACTAGGTAGTATAGATATCATTATGGGAGAAGTTGATCGTTGAAATGATAATTGATACACTAGATACACTAGAAGTACAAGAGATCGATTCTTTTTCTAGATTGGAATTTTTAAAGGGGGTCTATGGAATTATATGGTTACTTATTCCTATTTTGACTCTTGTATTGGGAATCACAATAGGCGTACTGATAATTGTATGGTTAGAAAGAGAAATATCCGCGGGAATACAACAACGTATTGGACCTGAATACGCCGGCCCTTTGGGAGTTCTTCAAGCTCTAGCAGATGGGACAAAACTTCTTTTCAAAGAAAATCTTTTTCCATCTAGAGGTGATACTCGTTTATTCAGTATCGGTCCATCCATAGCAGTTATATCCATTTTAGTAAGCTATTTAGTAGTTCCATTTGGAGATCGCCTTGTTTTAGCGGATCTCAATATTGGTGTTTTTTTATGGATTGCCATTTCAAGTATTGCTCCCATTGGACTTCTTATGTCAGGATACGGGTCAAATAATAAATATTCCTTTTTAGGTGGTCTACGAGCTGCTGCTCAATCAATTAGTTATGAAATACCATTAACTTTATGTGTGTTATCAATATCTCTACGTGCGATTCGTTGATATATAGACATAAACCTTTCTCTATTCTTCCTTTCTAGGAAAACGGTGGAATGAATTGAGTAGGGTTAGAGATCCTCATTTTTTTTATTCATTATTCGGATTGAAAAATTCAATAAAATAGTTATATGAGTGAAAGAAAACAGCTTATATATATTATATAATTTAGAATATATAATATATAAATTTGCAGTAAAAATATTGAGTCTCATTTTCCATGTATAAGAGTTAAAGAGTTAAGCGAAAATAAACATAAACATAAGAAATCGTTTACCCCAAGATTGGTCGATTAGTCATCCTGACTTGAAGCGGGCTCAAAAGATCCACCGTATTGATTTTTCACTAGCATTTGTATGGATTAACATACATGTATTATCATAACGGAGGGTTGAACAAAAATGAGTGGATGGTTAGAAACACCAAGATATGTAACGGATTTGTAATGGAAATGGAAATTATGTAAATTATACAAAAAGGCTTTTTTACATAATATACAAACAACGAATACTAATTGGGGCTTAAAATTGGTAGAAATTATTAGGAAGTACTCCCCAAGGCACGATTCCAATCCAGAGTATGCTCCTATCCACCGATGAAATACATAACTATTGGGAACGAAAAAATCCTTTATTTTGTAAGCCCTCTTTTTTTTAAGACATAGAAAGAAGAATAGGAACGAAAAAAAAGAGAAAGAAACCCAATTCCAATAAAAAAAAAGATATTTTTTATCCTTTTCCATATTCATATTCCATATTCATATATATATAGAATATGTATCATAATTCATGAATTAATATGGAATTCTTTTTCGTAAGTAAAAACGACGGGTTAGTTATGTTAGTTATATTTCTACAAGAAGTATTTTATTGAAGAATTAAGTTATTACTCAACAAAGAAGAATTAAAATTTTTTAAAGAAGGGGTGAGATCAATTCAGAAGTACTTTTTTTTTTTTTTTTATTATTTTATTATTAATTTATTTAATTATTATTATTTTATTATTAAAATAACAATTATATAAAACTAATAATTATAACAGACAGAATTCTATTGGTCTAATTTTGGACCGTCCAATAAGGTTTGACCTTATCCATCCTACAAATGTATCAAGATAAAATAATACTTACCCGGTCCTTAGATTTATTTATGGCCTTCAAGGAGCCGTATGAGATGAAAATCTCATGTACGGTTCTGTAATAGCGATGGTAACATTGATGGTATCACCGACTATGATTATCTAACAGTTCAAGTACAATTGATATAGTTGAGGCACAATCAAAATATGGTTTTGGGGGGTGGAATTTATGGCGTCAGCCTATAGGGTTTATCATTTTTCTCATCTCTTCCCTAGCAGAATGTGAGAGATTACCTTTTGATTTACCAGAAGCAGAAGAAGAATTAGTAGCAGGTTATCAAACCGAATACTCCGGTATAAAATTTGGTTTATTTTATGTTGCTTCTTATCTAAACCTATTAGTTTCTTCATTATTTGTAACAGTTCTTTACTTGGGAGGCTGGAATATCTCTATTCCAGACATATATGTTTCTGAGTTTTTTGAAACAAATAAATTGGGTGGAGTCTTTGAAGCGACGATTGGTATCTTTATTACATTAACTAAAACTTATTTGTTCTTGTTCATTTCTATCACAACAAGATGGACTTTACCGAGGCTAAGAATGGACCAACTATTAAATCTTGGATGGAAATTTCTTTTACCGATCTCTCTCGGTAATCTATTATTAACAACTTCTTCCCAACTTTTTTCGCTGTAAAGGAATATTCTATATTCACAATTTGTCTCAAACAAGAGAAATAAACAAACATAAAATTATTCATATATATATATTCACGATATGTTTTCTATGGTAACTGGGTTCATGAATTATGGTCAACAAACAGTACGGGCTGCAAGGTACATCGGTCAAGGTTTCATGATTACTTTATCTCACGCAAATCGTTTACCCGTAACTATTCAATATCCGTATGAAAAATTAATCACCGCGGAGCGTTTCCGTGGTCGAATTCATTTTGAATTTGATAAATGTATTGCTTGTGAAGTATGTGTTCGTGTATGTCCTATAGATCTACCCGTTGTTGATTGGAAATTGGAAACAGATATTCGAAAGAAACGATTACTAAATTACAGTATTGATTTCGGAATCTGTATATTTTGTGGTAATTGTGTTGAGTATTGTCCAACAAATTGTTTATCAATGACTGAAGAATATGAACTTTCTACTTATGATCGTCACGAATTAAATTATAATCAAATTGCTTTGGGTCGTTTACCAATGTCAGTAGTTGACGATTATACAATTCGAACAATTTTTAATTCACCTCAAATAAAAAATAAGTAAATCTCTTGATTCAAGAATAAATTCCAATTACTTTAACAATACTAAGGTTCGGTTTTGATTTATTTATTTTAACGAAATAAAAGGTTCTTTCGTTTTGTTTGGTCAATAACTAGAAATTCCAACTATTAATTGGTTGATAAGAAGCGAGTCTTAATTTTGATTGAAAATCTATTAATTAATATATCCGTATATATTTAGAAATAAAAAATTTCGGATTATACCTATTCCTTCAGATAAAGAATAAAATTAGCCCAATAATTGTACCTACATTTAGTCCCATCTCTTAGGATTTAATTAGGAATTTCTCAAAAATTATTAAAAAAATTTTCTGGTCGGGTCTCAATAAAGTCATGAAAAACATTTAGATTTATTTATCTCTTATTTTACATATAATGGATTTGCCTGGACCAATACATGACTTTCTTTTAGTCTTTCTGGGATTGGGTCTTATACTAGGCAGTATAGGTGTGGTATTATTTACCAACGCCATTTATTCTGCCTTTTCATTGGGGCTGGTTCTTGTTTGTATATCCTTATTCTATATTCTATTAAACTCCTATTTTGTAGCTGCTGCACAACTTCTTATTTACGTGGGAGCTATAAACGTTTTAATTGTATTTGCTGTGATGTTTATGAATGGCTCAGAAGATTCCAAAGATTTTAATCTTTGGACTGTTGGGGATGGGATTACTTTGCCTGTTTGTACAAGTATTTTTGTTTTACTAATAATTAGTATTACGGATACGTCATGGTACGGGATTATTTGGACTGCAAGATCAAACCAGATTATAGAGCAAGATTTGATAAGTAATAGTCAACAAATTGGAATTCATTTATCAACAGATTTTTTTCTTCCATTTGAATTCATTTCGATAATTCTTTTAGTCGCTTTAATAGGCGCAATTGCCGTAGCGCGCCAGTAATAAATCCCTAGAATTTCCAACAGTAATCAAAATTCAACTCTGTTCTGTGTTATTACATTTTTTTATCTTCCATTTTTAAATTGGTTATGTCTAAAAGTCAAAATAAAAACTCTTTTATTTAATCCATTACTAAATACAATATATTTCTTTGTTCCGCACTTTATATTCTAGTCAATTGAATCTGTTGAATTGTTATTCAGTTCATATTGAAATGAATCTAAATTGATAAGGAGTTAGTCAATGATGCTCGAGCATGTACTTGTTTTGAGTGCCTACTTATTTTCTATCGGTATCTATGGATTGATCACAAGCCGAAATATGGTTAGAGCCCTTATGTGTCTTGAACTTATACTGAATGCGGTTAATATAAATTTCGTAACGTTTTCTGATTTTTTTGATAGCCGGCAATTAAAAGGAAATATTTTCTCCATTTTTATTATAGCTATTGCCGCCGCTGAAGCAGCTATTGGACCGGCCATTGTTTCGTCAATTTATCGTAACAGAAAATCAACTCGTATCAATCAATCGAATTTGTTGAATAAGTAGTATTAATCATAGAAATTACAATATTCATAAATTCCAATTAGCATGACCATACATTAAATCTAATCCATATTTTAGAAAATGTAAGAAATCAAAGTATCTTGGTTCTATCGTACTGGTCGATCCAGAAGTAGATTGCTTCAAAATTTCTGATAAATTATTGATTCATCTGGTGTCTAAATATATGATTCATTTACAAGTTTACTAGATCGAAAATTTCTGACGTTTAAAAATTTATAGATCCAATGTCACATTCAGTAAAGATTTATGATACGTGTATAGGGTGTACTCAATGTGTGCGAGCCTGCCCAACCGATGTATTAGAAATGATACCTTGGGACGGATGTAAAGCTAAGCAAATCGCTTCTGCTCCAAGAACAGAGGACTGTGTCGGTTGTAAGAGATGTGAATCTGCCTGTCCAACGGATTTCTTAAGTGTTCGCGTTTATTTATGGCATGAAACAACTCGAAGTATGGGTCTAGCTTATTAATACGTTTCAGAAAACCCTACTCGAATACATTTGATTTTTTTACCTTTACCGACAAAAACCCGCGCTTAAAATATATTTATTTCGAGCACGGGTTTTTCTGGTCCAAGTTTATTTTGTTTTTACTATGAATAATTTTCCTTGGTTAACGCTAGTTGTAGTTTTGCCAATATCCGCGGGTTCCTTAATTTTCTTTCTTCCTCATAGAGGAAATAAGGTAATAAGGTGGTATACTATATATATATGCATAGTGGAACTCCTTCTAACAACCTATGCATTCGGTTATCGTTTCCAATTGGATGATCCGTTAATGCAACTAACGGAGAATTATAAATGGATCGATTTTTTTGATTTTTACTGGAGATTGGGAATAGATGGAATTTCTATAGGACCCATTTTACTGACAGGCTTTATCACAACTTTAGCTACTTTAGCGGCTTGGCCCGTTACTCGAGATTCCCGACTATTCCATTTCCTAATGTTAGCAATGTATAGCGGTCAAATAGGACTATTTTCTTCTCAAGACCTTTTGCTTTTTTTCATCATGTGGGAGTTAGAATTAATTCCCGTTTATCTACTTCTATCCATGTGGGGTGGAAAGAAACGTTTGTATTCAGCTACAAAATTTATTTTGTACACTGCTGGGGGTTCTGTTTTTTTATTAATAGGAGTTCTGGGTATTGGTTTATACGGCTCCAATGAACCGACATTAAATTTTGAAACATCAGCTAATCAATCGTATCCTGTAGCACTGGAAATAATATTTTATATTGGATTTCTTATTGCTTTTGCTGTCAAATCACCGATCATACCCCTACACACATGGTTACCAGACACCCATGGAGAGGCACATTATAGTACTTGTATGCTTTTAGCCGGAATCTTATTAAAAATGGGAGCGTACGGGTTGGTTCGGATCAATATGGAATTATTACCCCATGCCCATTCTATATTTTCTCCCTGGTTGATGATAGTAGGCACAATTCAAATTATCTATGCAGCTTTAACATCTCCTGGTCAGCGTAATTTAAAAAAAAGAATAGCCTATTCTTCTGTATCTCATATGGGTTTCATAATTATAGGAATTGGTTCTATAAGCGATACAGGGCTCAACGGGGCCATTTTACAAATAATTTCTCACGGATTTATTGGCGCTGCACTTTTTTTCTTGGCTGGAACGAGTTATGATAGAATACGACTTGTTTATCTCGACGAAATGGGCGGAATGGCTATCTCAATTCCAAAAATATTCACGACTTTCAGTATCTTATCAATGGCTTCGCTTGCATTACCGGGCATGAGCGGTTTTGTTGCCGAATTGGTAGTTTTTTTTGGAATACTTACTAGCCAAAAATATCTTTTAATAACAAAAATCTTAATTACTGTTGTAATGGCAATTGGAATGATATTAACTCCTATTTATTCATTATCTATGTTACGCCAGATGTTCTATGGATACAAGCTTTTTAATGCCCCAAACTCTTATTTTTTTGATTCTGGACCGCGCGAGTTATTTATTTTGATTTCGATCCTTTTACCGGTAATAGGTATTGGTATTTATCCCGATTTCGTTTTCTCATTATCAGTTGACAAGGTCGAAGCTATTATATCAATTTTTTTTTATAGATAGTTTTTGTCAATAAACCAAAATAAAAAATACGATGATTTTAAAAACCGTTCATTGTACAAAAAAAGTATTTTTCGGCTTTTAATTTAAGTTAAATAAAAAAATTGGAATTCTATTATAAACATATAACCAGATATTTTGACATTTTGAGAGCCATTTGAATCAAATAATGGAAATGGAATGATTCAAATGGTTCTTGATGGTTGACATAAGGGTTTCATATCTATATGTATGCTGCCCTAGACTTCTGGTTGTCAAGTACTTTATTCAATATTCAATTAGATGGTAATGTAAATGAACCATAACTATGCAACCCTATTCCTAATAGATTAACCCCAAAATAACATACCCAAATTATAAGAAAGCCCATTGAGGCCACAATTGCAGAATTTTCTGTTTCATAATTTTTATTTGTTCGAATATGTAAATAAATCGCAAATATGGTCCAAGTAATAAATGCCCAAGTCTCTTTTGGATCCCAATTCCAATAGGATCCCCATGCTTCATTAGCCCATACTGCTCCCGAAAGAATACCTATGGTTAAAAGGATAAATCCTAAACTAATAATACGATAACTCCACCGATCCAATTGTTGAATTAATTGATATCTGTAATAATTCTGAGAAGAAATCAAAGAAGTGTTTTTTAACACATTGTTTCTTTCATTCACGTATTGAATCTCACCAAAGGAAAATGGCTCAGTTAATAAATTCTTGCTTTTACTAAAAATCCTTATGGATTTTCGAAATGTAATGACTAGAAGAGCTAGTGATAATAATGATCCACACAAAAGAGCTGCATAGCTCAACACCATCATACTTACGTGCATCATTAACCAATGCGATTGGAGAGCCGGTACTAATATTGCGGATTGATGCATTTCATTTAAAAGACCTGAAGTAGCGAAACCCTGGGTAAAAATAACACTTGGCGCCGTTATTGCGCTTAAATGGTTTTTATGTTTTTTAAAATACGGAATCATATGAATAATGGAAAAACCCCACGACAGAAAAATTAATGATTCATATAAATTGCTTAATGGTAAATGCCCAAAATAAATCCAACGAGTAACTAATAATCCTGTTATGCAGAAAAAAGTAGCTATCATGCCCTTTTCTGATGAATCATATAGTCCTACGATTTCATCGACAAATAAAGTTATCAAATGAATTGTAATTACAATTGAAATGATCGAAAAGGATATATGAGTTAATATACGCTCTAAAGTTGAAAATATCATAAAATTTATTAAAGGGGGGCCTCAATTATAGGAATTGAAATAGGGAATTGAATTCATTATAGGGCTTACTCTTTTAGAAAAAGCCATGCCGCCACTCGGACTCGAACCGAGATGCTCTAGCACTGCTTCCTAAGAGCAGCGTGTCTACCGATTTCACCATAGCGGCTTATTCAAAATCATAATAACCTGTTTTTATTCAATCGTCGAGATTGGGAGGGTTAATTCAATATTTTTTTAGGAAACATTCAAATTGATGACTAAAAATTTGTTTCAAAATTAGGCATTTAATCTAAACGTTTTCTTTAAATAATATTAATAATCTTATCTTTTGTTTATTAGTTATTTTAGAGTATCCTTTTTTTAACTTAACTAACAACGCGGTTTTTCATTTTGTAGTTTATTACTTTTTTATTACTTTACTTTTTTTATGGTCTCCTGAAAATAAAACGGAACATTTGTAACGAGATAATTTTGCCACGGCTCGAACTAAAAAATAACAAAATGAATTCCATTCTCTAATGTTTTAACTTGAGCAATAACAATATAAAATGGAATTCATTTTGTTTTAATAAAAATAAAATAGTAATTTAGATTATAATCTATTATTATTAGATTAATATTATTTATTATTTATAGTCTTGATAACTTCTAAATTTTATAAAAAAAAAATTATAACAAAAATGAGAATCATTTTTTTGAATTAGACCTATTCATATTATTTAATCTATTATTTGATTATTTATTTGTCACACAAAAAAAACTTTTTGAGTTACCGGTAGAAAGAGATTTCGCTAATGAAAAAGCTTTAAATGCTGCCCAATACCCTTTCCTTTTCCAAAGATTTTTACGAATACGTTTTTTTGAACTAGAGGTGCGCTTTTTTGGAACTGCCATTTTAAAATTATAATTGGTTCATCGGTTGGATGTGAAAGACATCTAGTGTTCAAAATAAATTGTTCTTTACTATATCTCTAGCTAGCTATTCTATAAATTGCACTCCCTTCATCATAAAAGGTGTTTGGAAAAATTGTTTAAAATATTACTAAGAACAATAAGATCTACTATGCCAAATAGAATAGGTTTATGTTGATAAAATAAAAAATACAAACAAAAGGGGTTTTGGGTCTTTCTATTTTTGTCATGTTACATTCTTACATGTAATAAAATACATGGAAAGGTTTAAAAACTCAATTCCTCTTCTGCTTAATATTAATTAATATTAATAAAAAAAACCGTAATAATTTTTTTAATATAATAAAAAAAATAGGTCAAGTTCGAAGAAAGAGGACACTTTATTTTCATTTTTAAACTCGAATGGTCCTATGTAGTTAATTGATTAAAATATACAAAACACTTCCTAAAACTAAAAAAAAAGCCTTTTTTTTGCCCCTCCATTTTTATTTTACATAAAAAAGTCTAGGATAGCAAAGCATTTCCTATAAATAGTTTTTATTGTAATCGAAGAAAATCAATTAGTTATAAAAAAATCCGTTAATGATTGGGAATAACCGAACCAAACTGCAATAAATAGGTTTTATGAATCAAGTTATGGTCCATATGATTCCTATTAACTACCTTTTTGCTGTCATTATTTAGCCTTGCTCTATAGATATAAATAAATTATTGTAATACGTAATAATTAGATCGAAATTGCAATTTTTCGTTTTTATCTTCATAAAATTGAATATTAACAATTCAATATTAATAATAAATTAAAGTACATATTTATTTTTCGCTCGTAACTTGTTTATATCATTTGACTAACCCTAATTCTTGATCTTCATTTGAAATATTTGAAGTAATTTTGAAAGATTCCGAATAATTTAGGCTGGAAAATTAAATTATATTTAAGTTGTATTTTATATATCTTAATTTTTTTATTAATCGACCGCTTTGAAAAGAAAAGAAATAAGAACTGGTGAATCAGAAACAATTAATTAAGATAATTTTTTTATTTATTTTTATATGGAATATACATATCAATATTCATGGATCATACCGTTCATTCCACTTCCAGTTCCTATGTTAATAGGAGCAGGACTTATACTTTTTCCAACAGCAACTAAAAATCTTCGCCGTATGTGGGCTTTTACGAGTGTTTTATTATTAAGTATAGTTATGATTTTTTCAGCCCATTTCTTTATTCAGCAACTAAATAATAATTCTGTCTATCAATATGTATGGTCTTGGACCATCAATAATGATTTTTCTTTAGAGTTCGGCTCCTTAATCGACCCACTTACTTCTATTATGTCAATATTAATCACTAGTGTTGGGGTTATGGTTCTTATTTATAGTGATAATTATATGTCTCATGATCGAGGATATGTGAGATTTTTTGCTTATATGAGTTTTTTCAATACTTCAATGTTGGGATTAGTTACTAGTTCTAATTTAATACAAATTTATATTTTTTGGGAATTGGTTGGAATGTGTTCTTATCTATTAATAGGTTTTTGGTTCACCCGACCCAGTGCGGCGAATGCTTGTCAAAAAGCGTTTGTAACTAATCGTGTTGGAGATTTTGGGTTATTATTAGGAATTTTAGGTTTTTATTGGATAACAGGTAGTTTTGAATTTCGGGATTTGTTTGAAATATTCAATAATTTGGTTTATAATAATGAAGTAAATCCTTTATTTGTTACTTTCTGTGCTTTCCTATTATTTGCTGGCGCAGTTGCTAAATCTGCCCAATTCCCTCTTCATGTCTGGTTACCCGATGCCATGGAAGGGCCTACCCCTATTTCAGCTCTTATACATGCTGCTACCATGGTAGCAGCAGGAATTTTTCTTGTAGCCAGGCTTCTTCCTCTTTTCATAGTTATACCTTATATATTAAATATAATATCTTTGATAGGTATAATAACATTATTTTTAGGAGCTACTTTAGCTCTTGCTCAAAAAGATATTAAGAGAGGTTTAGCTTATTCTACAATGTCTCAATTGGGTTATATGATGTTAGCTTTAGGTATG